TACGAAGAAAGACGTATGAGACTCGAACTTATGCCTTATCGAGTGGGTTATCCAATTTTTTAAAATTGGTTTATTCTGCAGCAACAAATGCTATTCACAATGTCGGTTTAAACGAAGCAAGTTTAATCATTAGCAAAGCGGAAGTCGTGAAGGGGTACTACTGTGAAAAAATGAAAACCTCGAGCTCGAGGGCGTAGTTATCCGATAAAAAGACCCGTTTTTCATATAACTATTGGATTAAAAGATATATCTGTAAAGGAAGTATAAAGGAGCCAAATACGCCATATTATACTTCAAAGGCAACGTATGGAGAAATAAAAATAAGTAAGTACACGGATATGACGTGTCATGATATATATAGTATTGGGAGATTATGGGACAAAAAATAAATCCACTTGGTTTCAGACTTGGTGCAACCCAAGGTCATCATTCTCTTTGGTTTGCACAACCACAAAATTATTCCGAAGGGCTACAAGAAGATCAAAAAATCCGAGATTGGATCAAGAATTATGTACAAAAAAATATTCAAATATCCTCTGGTGTTGAGGGAATTGCATGCATAAAGATTCAAAAAAGAATCGATTTGATTCAGGTCATAATCTATATGGGATTCCCAAAATTATTACTAGAAGGTAAAGGTGGGCCTCGAAGAATCGAAGAATTGCAGATAGATGTACAAAAAGAAATTAATTGTGTAAACCGAAAACTCAACATTGCTCTTACAAGAATTACAAACCCTTATGGACACCCTAATATTCTCGCCGAATTTATAGCCGGACAATTAAAGAATAGGGTTTCATTTCGAAAAGCAATGAAAAAGGCTATTGAATTAACTGAACAAGCAGGTACAAAAGGAATTCAAGTACAAATTGCAGGACGTATCGACGGAAAAGAGATTGCGCGTGTCGAATGGATCAGAGAGGGCAGAGTTCCTCTACAAACCATTCGAGCTAAAATTGATTATTGTTCCTATGCAGTTGGAACTATCTATGGGGTATTAGGCATCAAAATTTGGATATTTGTAGACGAGGAAGCCTAAGCCTTTATTTGACTTGTCTTTACGGAAATAAAAAAGCAAAAAATGACAAACTCTTTCATTCTTTTTCTGTTAAATCAAAAAAAAATGGGCAATTCTATAAGGTTGAATAAAAATTCAATTCATTTTTTTATATTGATATAATTGCTATGCTTAGTGTGTGACTCGTTGGTTTTTGTAGGGTTAGTAGTCAAAAAAACGGACTGGCCCATAGTATGAACTAATAACTATCGAACTAATAACCAACTCACCGCTTCATATTATCTGGATCTAAAGAACTAGTCACGATATGATATATTGATCATATCATTGTAGCAACTTAATTTTTGTTTGCATAAACAAGCAAAAAAAAGAAAAACCAATCTGATTTTAAGTTGTGAAGCAATAACAAAAAGAATGCAGATAAATGGAAGGGTGAGAGAAAGAGAGAAAAAGAATACTAATGCTATATGATTCCAATATGTAAGGTCTCTGAGCGATCTTATAAAGGATAGCGTAATAAAGCATCAATACTAATTTGATTGATCTATAATTCGATTAATTTGTTCATAGAACAAAAAAAGTCAAGAGCCCTGGGTCCACAAAGACTGAGAAAATTGACTCAATAACACATTTCATTTTCATTAGGAGCTCCGCTGTAGAATTCAGGCCTAACCATTAATCGCGAAGCGATGGGAACGACGGAACCCGTGGATGCAGAAGATTCTATTGAAAACGAATCCTAATAATTCATTGGGTAGGATGGCGAAACGAACCCGGGACCAATCCACTTTTATTCTGAGAGGCCATGTCATAGGATAACCCTACAACTGAAATAGATATGGAAAGAGTAAATATTCGCCCGCGAAAGTTTTTATTTTATTGGATTTCTAAATTTTGATAGATCCAATATAATATGATAATAAAAAAGACAAAACAAAATAAATACTCGTTATAATAAAACGAAATTCTATTATTATTATCTATTATCTCTAACTAATCTATAAAATAATTATCTATAACTATAAATAAATAGAAATTGAATACATGTTTCGTTTTTTTTATATAAACTATCAAAACAAGATATACAAATTTCTAATAGATTAGATATTAGATAAAATCTCAAAGACTCCCACGATTCAGTATATTATTCATTAAATACATGTATACCATGTTATAATTGTTATTTTTCATTCGCGAGGAGCTGGATGAGAAGAAACTCTCATGTCCGGTTCTGTAGTAGAGATGGAATTGAAATTGAAAAAGAACCATCAACTATAACCCCAAAAGAGCCAGATTCCGTAAACAACATAGAGGAAGAATGAAAGGAATATCTTATCGAGGTAATCGTATTTGCTTTGGTAGATATGCTCTTCAGGCACTTGAACCCGCGTGGATCACGTCTAGACAAATAGAAGCAGGGCGGCGAGCAATGACACGAAACGTACGCCGCGGCGGAAAAATATGGGTACGTATATTTCCAGACAAACCTGTTACAGTAAGACCCGCGGAAACGCGTATGGGTTCCGGTAAAGGATCTCCCGAATATTGGGTAGCTATCGTTAAACCGGGTAGAATACTTTATGAAATGGGTGGAGTAGCAGAAAATGTAGCCAGAAAGGCTATTTCAATAGCGGCATCAAAAATGCCTATACGAACGCAATTCATTATTTCGGGATAAGAATGTATAACCAAAGAAAAGAAATCTTTTGAATGAAAAAAAAAACAAAATTATAGGTTTCTTTTTTTTTTGTTTTGGACAAACAATATTTCTTTTTTTACTTAGCCCCTTCGCAGTGAAAGAGCAAATAAAAAAAAATGATATGATTCAACCTCAAACCCACTTAAATGTAGCGGATAACAGCGGGGCCCGACAATTAATGTGTATTCGAATCATAGGAGCTAGTAATCGACGATATGCTCATATTGGTGACGTTATTGTTGCTGTAATCAAGGAAGCAATACCAAATACACCTCTAGAAAAATCCGAAGTGATCAGAGCTGTAATTGTACGTACTTGTAAAGAACTCAAACGTGACAACGGTATGATACTACGATATGATGACAATGCTGCGGTTGTTATTGATCAAGAAGGAAATCCCAAAGGAACTAGAATTTTTGGTGCGATCGCACGGGAATTGAGACAGTTAAATTTCACTAAAATAGTTTCATTAGCACCTGAAGTATTATAAGTCTAATAAAACGGAGACTCTAATGCTATTATAGCATTTGAATAAAATATGAATAGAGTAAACTAGATTAATTAGTAAATTTGTCTCACGCATATATCTTTAACAATTCATAAAATAGAAAGAAAAAAGCATGTTGATTATATCAAAGTTCGGGGGTAACAATAATTTTAATTTATCATGGGTAAAGACACTATTGCTGATATAATAACTTCTATACGCAATGCTGACATGAATAGAAAAGGAACAGTTCGAATACCATCTACTAACATCACCGAAAACCTTGTTAAAATACTGTTAAGAGAAGGTTTTATTGAAAATGTGAGGAAACATCAGGAAAACAACAAATATTTTTTGGTTTTAACCCTACGGCATAGAAGGAATAGGAAAGGTCCATGTAAAACTGTTTTAAATTTAAAACGGATCAGTCGACCCGGTCTACGAATCTATTCTAGTTATCAACGAATTCCTAGAATTTTAGGTGGGATGGGGATTGTAATTCTTTCTACCTCTCGGGGTATAATGACGGACCGAGAGGCCCAACTAGAAGGAATCGGCGGAGAAATTTTGTGTTATATATGGTAAGCTTTCTTATATCCAAATTAAGATATGGAACTTTACCATTTGTGAAAAAAAAAGATAAAGAACAGGTTTCTATTCTCACTCTCCTCTTACATTAGTTAATACTTCAAGGAGGTTTTACCGCGAATGAAAAAAGAAAACTGGATTCATGAAAGTTTAATTCCTGAATCACTTCCGAATGGTATGCTTCGGATTCATTTAGATAATGAAGATCGGATTCTAGGTTATGGTTCAGGAAGGATTCAACGTAGTTTTATACGTATACCAACGGAAGATAGAGTAAAAATTGAAAGAAGTCATTATGATTCAACCAAAGGGCATATAGTTTCTAGACTCCGAAACAAGGATTCAAACGATTAGGTGGTTTTTTTTTTCAACTTCAATATTCCTTTCGGAGGGATACAATTCGAAAGTTTCAAATTTCCAGAAACTCATTTTCTTCAAATAAGTAAATTTGAAATTCAGTTAAGGAATGACAAATATGAAAATAAGGGCCTCCATTCGTAAAATTTGTGAAAAATGTAGACTGATCCGTAGACGGGGACGAATTATAGTAATTTGTTCCAACCCGAGACATAAACAAAGACAAGGATAATCTTTATAAAATAAAAGAGACTCCCTAAGGGACCCAATATACAAATAAAAAAAAGCGGAAAAGATCCGTTTTGGCATGAAATGGATATATCCATATACCTCTGACTTATATTTATGAGACGATAAAATATGGCAAAACCCGCACCCAGAATCGGTTCACGTAGGAATGGGCGTATTGGTTTACGTAAGAGTGCGCGTAGAATACCAAAAGGGGTTATTCATGTTCAAGCAAGTTTCAACAATACCATTGTGACTGTTACAGATGTACGAGGCCGGGTAATTTCTTGGTCCTCCGCCGGTACTTGTGGATTCAAGGGTACAAGAAGAGGGACACCCTTTGCGGCACAAACCGCAGCAGGAAATGCTATTCGGACGGTAGTGGATCAAGGTATGCAACGAGCCGAAGTCATGATAAAAGGCCCCGGTCTCGGACGAGATGCAGCATTAAGGGCTATTCGTAGAAGTGGTGTAATATTAAGTTTCATACGGGATGTAACCCCTATGCCACATAATGGCTGTAGGCCCCCTAAAAAAAGGCGTGTGTAAAAATAAACAAAACATTGAAATGATTTCAAGAGAAATAAATAATTTAATGATTTGATCAAATAATAAGATTACCA